AAAGTCATAGCAAAACCCGTAGCTACTTGTACTAGAAAACAAGTAAGTGTGATCCCCCCTAAACAATAAAATATGTTGACATGAGGAGGAACATATTTACTAGTTATATCATCTGCAATCGCCTGAATCTCAAGACGTTCCTCAAACCAATCATATACTTTATTGAGATAGGTAACCCAATGGAACTCCCCCTCTGAGAACCGTATATGAGAATTTCATCTCGTACGGCTCAAGCGGAAACACACAAATACTGATTTCAACGGATATATAATAGAAAATGAAAAACTTCATTAACCACTTGATTCGATTTGCCTCGAAGATACGAAGTAACAAAAATCCGGAATCTCTTCTTTGTGATGATAATGCCAAAAAATATCAAGTTGGCTCATCTGTCTTTCTTTATGTTGATCGTTACAGGCCTCTTGAATCTTCTCTTCCCTATTTTTTATTTGTTATTTGATTTATTGTTTTTTTTTTTTGTGCGTACTGCGGATTTACTCTTGTTTTACTATTGATAGGAATTCTCTTGTTGAGACCCTATGAATCAATTGAAACCTCAGATTCATACTAGAACCACGATGATTTAGCCTCAAGCTAAACTCAAAGGTTCTCTGAGTAAGAACCTTTGATGATCACTTATTGAATGAATGGATGTAATGACTCAACAAAATCTAGAGAAAGAGTTATCCTTCGGTCAAAATAAATCTGAAGGAATAAAATTCGTTTGATTTAGGAAATACCTATTTGAATCTTTTTTGAGTCCGGTTGCGAGGTCTGAATAAATAGTAGGTATGAATCATAGTTCAAATATTTCTTTTCTTGATCTATTCTATATATTCCGTGCTCCAGATACTAGAATAAATATCCGACGAGGTAGAATCATCTTGATAGAGATAACAGGTCCATTCTATGTATTATCAATAGGATCAATTATAACAAGTCACACACTCATATTCCGGAAATACCGAAACAAATAAATTCCACGGTCGAACTACCAGAATAGAATGGTCTAGAAATCCAAGTCTAAAGTAATTTTTTCTTTGATTGAAAGACTAGGACTTCATAGTTCTTATAAACCTAACTCATTGAAATTCCATCCAGTAAAACGGAAGAATTATAAATTTCCAAAATAATAGATAGGAATATCGCAAATAGAGCCATTGCGACCCCCATAAGTGGTGTAGTCCCCCATCCCGGAGCTACTTTACCATATTCCGAATTCAATGGTTTCAATAAATCCCCTACAGTAGTTCGTCTTGGCCCAGATCTAGAACTATCCTCAACGGTTTGTGTAGCCATAAATCCTATTTAATGATTGGTTGAGATCTGTTGACTTTGTATACTATTCCGTTGTAGTTGTAAATAAACGATCTTATCGTAGATCCATTGTGATCTTGAAATTATCTAAAAATGGAAACAGCAACCCTAGTCGCCATCTCCATATCCGGTTTACTTGTAAGCTTTACTGGGTACGCCTTATATACCGCTTTTGGGCAACCCTCTCAACAACTAAGAGATCCATTCGAAGAACACGGGGACTAGTTGAAGTAATGAGCCTCCCAATATGGGAGGCTCATTACTTCAATTAAATTATTTCGAAAGGTTATTTAATTTTTTTAGTTGGAACCTTAGGTGGTTCTCGAAAAAAGATAGCGAAAAAAATTATCCCTAAAGTCGAGACTAAAAGGAATGTATAAACCAATGCTTCCATGGATTCGATCGTGGTTTACAATTATAGCTTCCACACCTATTCATTTGGGATCATTTATCATATCATATAAAGAAAGAAAAAAAGTCAAAGAAAAGATGGTGATTCAAGTCAAGATTTCTCTGATACCCAATGTCAAATAAAAAAAAAATAGAGGCGAAAGATACCACAACAATGTCGTATCAGACTACTTGTCTCCTTGTAGTTGGATCTCCAAGTTTTTGGAATGCTCCAAATTCCACTTGAGCATCCAAATCTGGATCAATACCAGCAAAAACATCTCTGAACAAGGTTCTAGCGCCATGCCAAATGTGTCCGAAAAAGAAGAGCAAAGCAAACGTAGCATGCCCAAAAGTGAACCAACCCCTTGGACTGCTACGAAAAACACCATCGGATTTCAAAGTAGCCCGATCTAATTCAAAAATTTCACCTAATTGGGCACGTCTAGCATATTTTTTCACAGTAGCAGGATCAGAATAACTTACTCCATTAAGTTCGCCACCATAGAACTCAACAGTAACACCTACTTGTTCAACACTATACTTTGATTCTGCCCTTCTAAAAGGAACATCAGCTCTCACAATTCCGTCTTCATCTACCAAAACTACCGGAAATGTTTCAAAAAAAGTAGGCATACGACGTACAAAAAGCTCGCGCCCTTCTTTATCTCTAAAGACGGGGTGTCCTAACCATCCAACAGCAATTCCATCCCCATTGTCCATTGAGCCTGCTCTGAATAATCCCCCCTTTGCCGGATTATTACCAATATAATCATAAAAAGCTAATTTTTCGGGAATTTTAGACCAAGCTTCCGATAAACTAAGATTTTCGGCTAGCCCGGCACTAACTCTTCGATATATTTCTTGCTGAAAGTATCCCTGATCCCACTGATAACGAGTAGGACCAAATAATTCGATTGGGGTAGTTGCTGAACCATACCACATAGTTCCAGCAACAACAAAAGCTGCAAAAAAAACAGCAGCGATACTACTGGAAAGTACAGTTTCAATATTGCCCATACGTAATCCTTTGTATAGACGTTGAGGCGGACGAACACTAAGATGGAATAGGCCTGCTAATATGCCCAATGTACCCGCTGCAATATGATGAGAGGCTATTCCTCCCGGAACAAAAGGATCAAAACCTTCCGCGCCCCACGCTGGATTTACAGATTGTACTTTTCCAGTTAGTCCATAAGGATCGGACACCCATATTCCAGGACCATACAAACCTGTTACATGAAATGCGCCAAAGCCAAAGCAAGCTACCCCTGAGAGAAATAAATGAATTCCAAAGATCTTGGGCAAATCCAAAGAAGGTTTTCCCGTACGTTCATCACAGAATATTTCTAGGTCCCAATATACCCAATGCCAGATAGCTGCCAAGAAACACAAACCGGAAAACACTATGTGTGCCCCTGCCACACCTTCATAACTCCAAATACCCGGATTTGTTATAGTTCCTCCTGAAATACTCCAACCGCCCCACGAATTGGTTATTCCTAAACGAGTCATGAAGGGTATAACGAACATACCTTGTCTCCACATCGGATCAAGAACGGGATCAGAGGGATCAAAAACCGCTAATTCATATAAAGCCATCGAACCAGCCCAACCAGAAACTAGAGCTGTATGCATTATATGAACAGAAAGCAATCGACCGGGATCATTCAATACGACAGTATGAACACGATACCAAGGTAAACCCATGGAAATACCTCTTTATCAAAGAAAAATAGACACTATGCCACTTTATTTTATCGCATTGGAAAAGACTATATATACTAACCATGTACCTAACCTTTTCAGTAGATTCCGTATCAGAAAGGATTAATATTTATTCCATTCCATTGAAAATAACGTGAAAATAACGGAACAATTTTGTTCGTAAGAACAAAGAGAAGCAGATCTATTCTATACCCGATAAGTACCAATACGCAATGGGAGGATTGGTCCCATTTTTGGGGAACGAATGGATAGATACTTGTTTATCATTCGAACGATCGATTTCTTCGTTCAAATTTTTTCTTTATTCATTCTGTCTTACTCTATAAACTTTCCAATCTATGTATCAAATAGAATAAAGAGAAAAAAGGGATGAAGACAATAAACCATTGATTGTTACGTTTCCATATTAAAGTGAAGTATAGTACTAAATTTTTTTCTTTAATTTAATGCCCATTGGTGTTCCAAAAGTACCTTTTCGGAGTCCTGGAGAGGAAGATGCGGTTTGGGTTGACGTATAGTGCGACTTGTCAGACATATTGGGTCATATGGGATTTACCCGTTCTCTCCCCTGATCGAGATATCCTCTGTTTCGCCCAAGAGATATTGTATTGAGTGAGGCATCAATCAATCATTCGGAGCGTGAAGTGCAATTAGATCAATTTATTTTATATTGGGGATCAATATTATCAATTTAGAAGAATTTATGGTTTACTTGGACTGATAAAATAAAGTATCCAGGCTCCGTTCAGAAAATACCAAATCGATAACAAATTGTTAATATAATATATGTATGATTACCACTTGTATCATAAATGATTCTTATACCTACTATTACTTTATACCTACTATTACTATAGTAGTGATAGTAGTGATCCCAAATTGCAGACCAACGGAATAGTATGATGAATACATCAAATAGTTTTGGGAAAGCAAGACACAAAATTAACAAAAAAAAAGAAGTCATAACAAAAAAATGGTACTGAGACCATTTGTCCTATATGTGCAAATAGAATTCGGACAGATCTTTTCCCGGGGTAGACCATGAACCTAAAAGAATTGAAAGGACCCATTCAGGAACAAGACAATGACATCGTGATTTTAATATCGATGAAACAATACATCAATGATAGGTTAGTTTAATAAGTTCAGTAATCTCTTTTTTTTTTTTTAGAGGGAAGGGAGCCTAAACTCATCTCGTTTTTTTTAATAGAAGACCTTTCATTAAGAAAACCTGTTACATAAAAAAAAAGAAATAAAGCTGGAATCGACACATTGATTCTTTTTTTTCTTTTTCACAATTTTTTTTGAACCGTATGTATCCAAAGGTGCACGTACGGTTCCTAAGGGATGCAATTTTGTCCTAATCAACCGACTTTATCGAGAAAGATTACTTTTTTTAGGCCAAGAGGTTGATAGCGAGATCTCGAATCAACTTGTTGGTCTCATGGTATATCTCAGTATAGAAGATGGTACTAGGGATCTTTATTTGTTTATAAACTCTCCCGGCGGATGGGTAATACCAGGAATAGCCATTTATGATACTATGCAATTTGTGTCACCTGATGTGCATACGATATGCATGGGATTAGCCGCGTCAATGGGATCTTTTATTCTGGTCGGAGGAGAAATTACCAAACGTCTAGCATTCCCTCACGCTTGGCGCCAATGAGTTTTTATTTGATTGAAAAAAAAAAGAAGACTATGCCTTCGCCACATTGATTATAAAAGAAAATTATAAGTAATAATAGCATGGCACTTCGGGTTCGATATGAACAAACCATTATTGTTTTTTCATAACATGAGATTTTGTATCGAGATAGTAGTATGAAATAAAGGTTATTTCCGATTTGATCTTATGTGTCGGGAGTACATTTCAGCGTCACAAACCATTTTTCTTCCACACCAGAAGTCTCTTTCTGATACTTATGCTATGAAAGAAAGAGTACAAAAATGAAAAAAAAAAAGATCATTTTTGACTTATTTGATCGTATCAAAAAGAAACTTTGGGATTGCTAAATCACAGACGAGATAAATATATAAAGTAACAGAACCATCATAGTATTCTTTTTTACTTCTATGAAAGGAAGGGTGGTAAATGGATCATTCAACGATCTGGATTAGATGGATTCTATTTCTTTCTTCGATAGAATAGAAGAGAAGAAAGGGTCAATTCCATTGCAGAGCCGTATGCAATGAACAAAAGATGCCTGTACGGTTATTCAATTCTATTTGATTTTTTTTTCTTGTTATTTTTTTATCCCCTACTTTAGTTTAGCCCAATCATGCGAGATAGAAGAACCGTTCATGATGTTATATCAATATCATCAGGGTTATGATTCACCAACCTGCTAGTTCTTTTTATGAGGCACAAGCAGGGGAATTTATCCTGGAAGCGGAAGAACTACTGAAACTTCGCGAAACCCTAACAAAGGTTTATGTACAAAGAACGGGCAACCCTTTATGGGTTGTATCCGAGGATATGGAAAGGGATGTTTTTATGTCAGCAACAGAAGCCCAAGCTCATGGCATTGTTGATCTTGTAGCGGTCAAAAATGAAAATACTGGGGATTTCGTATAAATCTATTTTATTTCAAACCATAATTCAAATTTTCTGTGATTTGATATTGAATAGAAATAATTCATGATGATCAATCATCAGGTTAAGATCGATCTAAACCAACCCATTTTATTCTATATATACATATATATACATACGACATGCCAACTATTAAACAACTTATTAGAAACACAAGACAGCCAATAAGAAATGTTACAAAATCTCCCGCTCTTAGAGGATGTCCTCAGCGTCGAGGAACATGTACTAGGGTGTATGTGCGACTCGTTCAGATCATAAGTTCGAACAAATGAGACAATTTTTTCAGTATCAATGACCGGTACCAATGAATAGGATAGATAGAGAAGATCTATCATATACCCATATTGTATATGGAATTTATGGTTTCCATTGGTGCAAATCCAATCATCTAGATTTGAAATAAGAAGCAATTCCCCATTGGTAGCAAATGGTTATCCATTAAGCGGAGGAAATGGTATCATAAGAAGCAAAAAGGTTATGCTCCTTTTCTTGAAAGAACGGACTAACAGGGTCAGCTACCTAGCCAACTTTCATAATTAAATGCCGTCACTGTATGGATAACTCTTTTTGTGAAAAGAGCTATTACTGTAGATAGGTAGAGCCAAAGAGTGTGAACTATACAAGTTAACAATAACATTTGATTAAATGAAAGAAGAGGCTCCGGTGTATAGAGAGGACCTCACCGTTTAAGAGGTAACCATAGAAACGATGGAACCCACTATTTTTTTTTTTATTTAGTATCGTTCTAATTTCTTATTTCCAGTGAAATAACTGGAAGGAATAGAATACAAAATCGTGGTTGGGAAGGTCATAGTAGCAAAAGCCATTGGAATTGATATTTTATATATCGGAATAATCCGTTTTGTTATTAATCGACCGGGGAAGGGGAAAAGGATGACTGAAAGAAGAGAAATCAATTAGTTATTCATTAAGCTTTAATCTGATTCAATGACCAGAGTTAAACGAGGATATACAGCTCGGAGACGTCGAACAAAAATTCGTTTATTTGCATCAACCTTTAGAGGGGCTCATTCAAGACTTACTCGAACGATTACTCAACAGAAAATGAGAGCTTTGGTTTCCTCTCATCGAGATAGAGGCAGACAAAAGAGGGATTTTCGTCGTTTGTGGATCACTCGGATAAACGCAGTAACTCGTGAGAATAAGGTATTCTATAGTTATAGTATATTAATACACAATCTGTACAAGAAGCAATTGCTTCTTAATCGTAAAATACTTGCGCAAATAGCTATATCAAATAAGAATTGTCTTTACATGATTTCCAATAAAATTATCAAATAAAGGAGATTCAAAAGTAATATACAGGAATGATTGAAAGGGAATTCCCCGGAGAATGAACTCCGGGAAGATATAGAATAAAAATAAATTAAGATAAGTAGTAGAAATGAACGAACATGTTTCAATAAAAAAAAATATTTCTTCTTCTCCCCCATTTTTGTTTCTTATATTATAACACAAGAATCAAATCAGGATTCTAGGCCTTTTCGAACAAAACATCAATCTGAGCTTGAGTTCCAATTGGATTTTTGAGTCAATTGAGGAGTATGCCTATTTATTTCTGGTTCTAGGACCAGTAGTTCTTGGGATCGACTCAGCTCTCTCAAATTGTTTCTCATTATTAAGAAAAGGTAACAAAGATAAAATACGAGCTTGTTTTATAGCAATAGTAATTAATCGTTGTTGTTTCAAGGTCAATCTATTCACTCGTCTAGATAATATTTTTCCTTGTTCACTAATAAATCGACTAATTAAACTCATGTTTCTATAATCGATTCGATCCCCCGATCCAATTGGGGGCAAACGCCTACGAAAAGATCGCTTGTATTTACGAAAAGGTTGCTTGGATTTATCCATGGTTTATTCCTTATCTCTAAAGTTCTATTTATTTATTCATTTCGGATCCAACCGAAATAGGCTTTGATTCATATATTATTTCATTCATATACTATATATCTATACACATGAAAGAATATCTACATAAAATCGGGTTTGATTTGTATATATTATGTATATTATATATGTTAAGTTCTTACTCTTCCTGTCCTGTTCTTTGGAAAGATCGAACACATGATGTTCCCTTCGATCTATTTCTTGATTTCCCCATGAATCGTATGCTTATGACAATAGCGACAAAATTTTTGCAATTCTAATCGACTGGGTGTATTGTGGCGATTCTTTTGAGTAATATATCTAGAAATGCCCCGCGATTCCTTATTGACACTATTTCGGACACAACTGGTACATTCCAAAATAACTCTGACTCTGACATCTTTACCCTTGGCCATGAACCTCCTTTAGATTTTGTATCGACTTAACTTAAGTCTTATATTTTCGATCCGAACCGAAGAAGAAGAAAAAAATCAATAGAAGTTACTAGTTAGAAATTCCATTTCTAAGCATTTCGTTGTAATTCTTCTTATTATCTTATCTAATTAATTTATTATCTAATTAATAGAATATGTATTAATATAGTATATATTAAGTTAAGTAATACAAAATAGAATAATAATTAAGTAATACAATTTCTTTCTAACTATCAATTATTTCTATCCTAAATCCCAATATTTCATTTAAGTATCTTTTTTCTATGCTATGATTTCGTAGAGCCCACCCTAGACTGGATACATATTTGAATTTTATTTCTGTTTTCCCAAATTTGATCTTGGATCTACCGGATTTTTTATGAGGTTCAATACACTTTTTCCTTCTCTTTCCTTACTATTCTAAAGAATTGAAAGGGATAGGCGAGGTTTTAGTTACGTCATGTGGAATTATATTTCTTCATTTCTTCGCATATCAATAACTAGAATTAAAAAAAGGGGAATGACAGGGCATCTGGGAATAAACGATTAATTTCTATCAATAGACCCGCTAAAGACCCAAACCATAGAGTAGTTAACACAGGTGCCACGGAGAGATATGTTTTTAGATCTCGCATTGAAAATCCTCCTTCTTTATTGTAATACATATATTGTCAGATGCTGTAGTTCAAGATCATTTTTATTTATTTTTACGCGGATTTCCTAACAAAAATGGATATGTACAATGAACCAATAGATGAGATTTTCCTGTCACTAAAAAAGAAAAAGATGACCCCTTCTTCCTGAGCATTACGGATAAATATTCATTCTTTTTTATATGTTAGGTTGGGTTTCAGATGTATATAATTCTTTTATTATATGAAACCAAAAACAAGAAATGACAAGAAAGTTCTATATAGATAGAGGAGAAAATAAAGATGTGGAAAACAAGACAGGTATTTTGTACAATGACACTGTACAACAATTTTTAAAAGGGATGTAGCGCAGCTTGGTAGCGCGTTTGTTTTGGGTACAAAATGTCACGGGTTCAAATCCTGTCATCCCTACCTATTACTTCTCCTATGGGCAGTAACGAGAGATTAATTGAGATCGACGGGGCATAATCTTTCATTTTTGGATACTATATTTATGCGAGATGTGTTAGAAGTTAAGTGGAAAAAAAAATTTCTTTGAAAGCGCTCTTAGTTCAGTTCGGTAGAACGCGGGTCTCCAAAACCCGATGTCGTAGGTTCAAATCCTACAGAGCGTGATTCCGTCTATCTTATGTATGTCGAATCACAATAAAATAACTTAACAAAACAAAGTTGAATTGCAACTGGAATTTGACCTCCTCCCTGTAGGAGGTCAATCAAAAAAAGAAATGTTACTCAATCAAAGGTCCAACTGATCACCACGTCTGTATTGTAAATATGCAGTCACAAATAATCCTGCCAAAGTAATAGGAATTAGACCTAAGACGATTCCAAATAGAAAAACTTCAATCATTTCGGTTTGTTTGAGGGGATAAAAAAGGGGGGTAAGATCTATCCCTAAATATTAATCTGAATTATCCGTGAATCTCAATGACCAAGAAAAAAAATTGGCAATTGGTGCGGGAAAGAACCATAGAATATCTGGAATTCCCGAG